GAGCCCCGTCAGTCCCGAACTAGGATCCGGTGAATTTATCAATTCATCTCTCTCTTTTCGCGAAAAAGGGGGACAGGAAGCAAGATCTAATCCCCAGCGGGGATCCTTATTTCTTTTGTTTTTTATTTCGCATTTATCATCACACAAATACGGGTACGGGAATTTCAAATCTTTCCACTACTTCCGATTGATAAAGGAGAGACATATCATATGTAGATTAGTACAATCGGCGGTATTACTATATTAAGTATTTTAAGAGATACCACCCTCGTCTTACTTTCTTTTTCGATTGTTCTTGATCAATGAAATGGAGTAGAGTGATCCTATTTTACCGGGAGTACATACACAAATTGTATTCGTTTATTGTACGATAGACAATGAACTTAACATAATTACCTCGACAGAGTACTTTTCAAGTTAAACCACACCTTTTCTAGTTCTGACTTTGTTTGTGTATCCTCAATGACTAATTGTAAACAATCTATCTCATTCTCATTCAAATTGCGGACATCATTTTTGATGTATGCGTTCCAGTACAAATAAATACAAGAAAGAGGATACTAATAAAATAAAAGAAAAGACCAAGCAAGGACCCTTTTCAGTAAATTTGTTGGAATATTAGATCTTTTTTATTTAATCCCCCTTTTTCCATCTCACCTCGTTTGGGTCTGTGTGTGACCCATAGAATACCGGTCATATAATACCTTATAATTGTAAGTATAATACACAGGAAGGAGGATTGTATAAGATAAGGAAGACAGTAGGTTATAGAAAAGCAAAAATGGAAGAGGATGAAAAATGCAATGGGATTCCTGATCCAATAAAAAATCCCATTTCGGAATTAGTATGAATATAAGGATCTTCCTATGTTATACTAATCAATTCTCGACGATGAATCGATTTGATAGATCAGATATTGTTATTCATAATATTGATCTGATTCGGTATCATCAGGATGCAATTCACCCCAATGAATTTACAGGAGTCAAATTTCTCATCTCTATGGGATTACATCCCGAGTTATTGCGAAGAAAAAAAAAAGAAATAATGAAATTATGGAAGTCAATATTCTCGCATTTATTGCTACTGCACTGTTCATTCTAGTTCCTACTGCTTTTTTACTTATTATCTACGTAAAAACAGTCAGTCAAAATGATTAATTTGAATCAAACTTGAATTATTAGTTCTTATCAATCCTTTTTTCAATGATTGAAGAAATGAAAGAAAGGGATTAAAAGAAAATTCCAAGTCTTAAATGAAATGATCTGGTTGGAATCATAAAGTGTGGTAGAAAGGACTATATATAGTCCTTTCTACCACACTTTAGGGTATTTTATATTATCTAATATTGTATACAATGATATTATCATATCATATATAGTTGTATTGTATACAGATATAGACTTTATCTAAATGGAGGGTTTATATGGATCAATTTACAATATGTATGTATATGATGTATTAGATGTACATCTAATCTAAATAGTAAGTAGACTAGTACATCGAAATAGCAGTCGAATTCGATTTCTTTTTTTTTGCTATTTCCACTTGATTTCGATCAACCCAAAATAATCGAAGGCCAATTCTTCTAATTCCTAGGTTTCTTATAATTTTATATATGAGTCCCGGGATCCATCGAAAGAATCAATAGAGGAAGGATAGTATGGGAATATCCTATAGCAAAAGAAAACAAAACCAAGGAATTTTTTTTAGATTTCCCACCCCAAGAAGTCATTGATTGAGCCATTAACAAATCATTTACGAAGTTCTATGGTAACTTCTTCCTATTTTGAAAGGAAGTAGATTAGATTAGTAAAGGGGACTCCGCCCATTTTTCATGCTTAAACATGACATGAGATGAGTCAAAAAAGCATAAAAAAATTTCTAGGAGTCTAAAATGTTAAATGTGTGATATGTGGTGGATCACTCAGCGGAAGAAAGATCTCATTTTATTATGTGTAGAACCTCTTTGGACAACCACTAGTCACTTCCAGTAGAAAGTAAGTATCATCGTAATCTAATAGCAGAACGATTTGTTCTTAGAACAGTGAAAGTAAAGAAAGAGAGAAACAAATAAAGAAAAAACTAGGGATTGGGTTTTTCTCATTGTAATATCCATAATTCTGGTAAGAACTGGTTTATCCAAATAGAATATTTAGGAGGAATTCGGTTGGAAAAAATTTCCTATCATGCGTAGATTTGAGTTTTAAAATACAACTATTGAAATACAACTAAACTATAGTAATCATTCATTGTTTGATCGAATGGTTATTATTCATTATTGTATTTTCTTATTTTATTCATTATTGTCTTTCCAGTATAATTTTGAAAGAGAGACTTTTCAAAATAAAGCTTCGCAAAACGATCAATGCAAAACGATAAAAATCAATGCAAAATGATCAATTAAACAATTGATACAATTCGATTACTCAATCGATTACTCAATCAATTATTAATATACCTAGAGTCCACTCCTTCCCCATACTACGAGTGAAAGGGA